TTTTTACTACCCGTAGCTTCGATACATTTCGAAATCGAGAGATGTCTACCGGGGGGGGTTCTATCAGACAACAATTAGCAAATCTAGATTTACGAATGATTATAGATTATTCATTGGTAGAATGGAAAGAATTGGAGGAAGAGGAACCCACAGGGAATGAATGGGAAGATAGAAAAGTTGGAAGAAGAAAAGATTTTTTGCTTAGACGCATGGAATTGGCTAAGCATTTTATTCGAACAAATATAGAACCAAAATGGATGGTTTTGTGTCTATTACCAGTTCTTCCTCCTGAGTTGAGACCAATCTATCATATAGATGAGGATAAACTAGTGACCTCGGATATTAATGAAATCTATAGAAGAATTATCTATCGGAATAATACTCTTACAGATCTATTAACAACAAGTATAGCTACGCCAGAAGAATTAATAATATCTCAGGAAAAATTGCTACAAGAAGCCGTGGATGCACTTCTTGATAATGGAATCTGCGGACAGCCAATGAGGGATGATCATAATAGAATTTACAAGTCGCTTTCAGATGTAATTGAAGGCAAAGAAGGAAGAGTTCGCGAGACTCTGCTTGGTAAACGGGTCGATTATTCAGGGCGGTCAGTGATTGTCGTAGGCCCTTCACTTTCATTACATCGATGTGGATTACCTCGCGAAATTGCAATAGAACTTTTCCAGGCATTTGTAATTCGTGACCTAATTAGAAAACATCTTGCTTCGAACATAGGAGTTGCTAAGAGTCAAATTCGGAAAAAAAAACCTATTGTATGGGAAATACTTCAGGAAATTCTGGATGACCATCCTGTATTACTGAATAGAGCGCCTACTCTGCATAGATTAGGCATACAGGCATTCCTCCCCATTTTAGTGGAAGGGCGTGCTATTTGTTTACATCCATTAGTTTGTAAGGGCTTCAATGCGGACTTTGACGGGGATCAAATGGCTGTTCATGTGCCTTTATCTTTAGAGGCTCAAGCAGAGGCACGTTTACTTATGTTTTCTCATATGAATCTTTTGTCTCCAACTATTGGAGATCCCATTTCTGCACCAACTCAAGATATGCTTAGTGGACTCTATGTCTTAACGAGTGGAAATCGTCGGGGTATTTGTGTAAATAGGTATAATCCATGTAATAGTAGAAACTATCAAAATGAAGATAATAACTATAAGTATACAAAAAAAAAAGAACCCTTTTTTTGTAATGCCTATGATGCAATTGGAGCTTATCGGCAAAAACGAATCAATTTAGGTAGTCCTTTGTGGTTGCGATGGCGACTAGATCAACGTGTTATTGCTGCAAGAGAAGTTCCTATCGAAATTCACTATGAATCTTTGGGGACCTATTATGAGATTTATGGACACTATCTAATAGTAAGAAGTATAAAAAAAGAAATTCTTTATATATATATTCGAACCACTCTTGGTCATATTTCTCTTTATCGAGAAATAGAAGAAGCCATACAGGGGTTTTGGCAGGGCTGTTGTAATTCTATGCTGCCAGGGGGAATTCGAATCTCGCCGGGTTAACTAGGACTAGAATTGCGGAATTTCTACGTGAATCAAGATCTAGAAAAGGAAGTTTTCCAATCACTGACTCAAACCCATTGTCAAATTCTACTCAGCACAACGCAATATGGAGGTACTGATGGCAGAACGGCCCACTCAGGTCTTTCACAATAAAGTGATAGACGGAACTGCCATGAAACGACTTATTAGTCGATTTATTGATCACTATGGAATAGGATATACATCACATATCCTGGATCAAGTAAAGACTCTGGGTTTCCGACAAGCTACCGCCGCATCCATTTCATTAGGAATTGATGATCTTTTAACAATACCTTCTAAAAGATGGCTAGTTCAAGACGCTGAACAACAAAGTTTTATTTTGGAAAAACACCATCATTCTGGGAATGTACACGCGGTAGAAAAATTACGTCAATCGATCGAGATATGGTATGCCACAAGTGAATATTTGCGACAAGAAATGAATCCTAATTTTCGGATGACCGATCCTTTTAATCCAGTCCATATAATGTCTTTTTCGGGAGCCAGAGGAAATGCATCTCAGGTACATCAATTAGTAGGTATGAGAGGATTAATGTCGGATCCCCAAGGGCAAATGATTGATTTGCCCATTCAAAGCAATTTACGCGAAGGACTCTCTTTAACAGAATATATTATTTCTTGCTATGGAGCCCGTAAAGGGGTTGTGGATACCGCTATACGAACATCAGATGCAGGATATCTCACGCGCAGACTTGTTGAAGTAGTGCAACACATTGTTGTACGTCGAACAGATTGTGGCACCGTTCGAGGTATTTCTGTAAGTCCTCGAAATGGAATGATGGCGGACAGGATTTTTATCCAAACATTAATTGGCCGTGTATTAGCAGATGATATATATATAGGTTCGCGATGCATTGCTACTAGAAATCAAGATATTGGGGTTGGACTTGTCAATAGATTCATAACTTTTAGAGCACAACCAATCTCTATTCGAACCCCCTTTACTTGTAGGAGTACATCTTGGATTTGTCAATTATGTTATGGCCGAAGTCCGGCTCATGACGACCTGGTCGAATTGGGAGAAGCTGTAGGTATTATTGCAGGTCAATCTATTGGAGAACCGGGCACTCAATTAACATTAAGAACTTTTCATACTGGCGGAGTATTCACAGGGGGTACTGCAGAACATGTGCGAGCCCCTTCTAATGGAAAAATCAAATTCAATGAGGATTTGGTTCATCCGACACGTACACGTCATGGACATCCTGCTTTTCTATGTTCTAGAGACTTGTATGTAACTATTGAGAGTGAAGATATTATACACAATGTGTGTATTCCGCCCAAAAGTTTTCTTTTAGTTCAAAACGATCAATATGTAGAATCAGAACAAGTCATTGCTGAGATTCGCACGAGAACATCCACTTTGAATTTGAAAGAGAAGGTTCGAAAACATATTTATTCTGACTTAGAGGGCGAAATGCACTGGAATACTGATGTGTACCATGCCCCTGAATTTACATATGGTAATATTCATCTCTTACCAAAAACAAGTCATTTATGGATATTATTAGGGGAGCCCTGGAGAGCTAGTCTAGGCCCCTGTTCGATCCACAAGGATCAAGATCAAATGAACGCTTATTTTCTTTCTGTTAAGCGAAGATACATTTCTAACCCCTCAGTAACTAATAATCAAGCGAGACACAAATTTTTTAGTTCGTATTTTTCTGGTAAAAATAAAAAAGGAGATAGGATTCCTTATTATTCAGAACTGAATCGAATGACATGTACTGGTCGTTGTAATCTCAGATATCCGGGCATTCTCGAGGGAAATTCTGATTTATTGGCAAAGAGGAGAAGAAATAGAGTCATCATCCCACTCGACTCGATTCAAGAAGGCGAGAACCAACTAATACCTTCTTCAGGTATAGCAATTGAAATCCCCAGAAATGGTATTCTCCGTAGAAATAGTATTCTTGCTTATTTCGATGATCCTCGATATATAAGAAAGAGCTCGGGACTTACTAAATATGAGACTAGAGAACTGAATTCAATCGTCAACGAAGAGGATTTGATTGAGTATCGAGGAGTCAAGGTATTTTGGCCAAAATACCAAAAGGAAGTAAATCCATTTTTTTTTATTCCCGCGGAAGTCCACATTTTGGCCGAATCTTCTTCCATAATGGTACGGCACAATAGTATTATTGGGGTAGATACACAAATCACTTTAAATAGAAGAAGTCGAGTAGGCGGATTGGTCCGCGTGAAGAAAAAAGCAGAAAAAATTAAACTGATAATATTTTCTGGAGATATCCATTTTCCTGGAAAGACAAATAAGGCATTCCGATTGATACCACCAGGAGGGGGAAAACAAAATTCCAAAGAATACAAAAAATTGAAAAATTGGCTCTATATCCAACGAATGAAACTTTCCAGGTATGAAAAAAAGTATTTTGTTTTGGTTCAACCTGTAGTCCCATATAAAAAAACGGATGGTATAAATTTAGGAAGACTTTTCCCGGCGGATCTCTTGCAGGAAAGTGATAATCTACAACTTCGGGTTGTCAATTATATCCTTTATTACGACCCAATTCTGGAAATTTGGGACAAAAGTATTCAATTAGTTCGGACTTGTTTAATGTTGAATTGGGACCAAGACAAAAAGATCGAAAAGGCCTGTGCTTCTTTTGTTGAAATAAGGACAAATGGTTTGATTAGAGATTTTCTAAGAATCGACTTAGCGAAGTCACCTATTTCATATACCCGAAAAAGGAACGATCTGCCGGGTTCAGGATTGATTTCTGAGAATGGATCAGATCGCGCTAATGTTAATCCGTTTTCTTCCATTTATTCCTATAAAAAAGCAAGGATTCAAGAATCCCTTAATCCAAATCAAGGAACTATTCATACATTGTTGAATCGAAATAAGGAATCTCAATCTTTGATCATTTTGTCATCATCCAATTGTTCTCGAATAGGCCCATTCAACGATGTAAAATCTCCCCATGTGATAAAAGAATCAATCAAAAAGGACCCCCTAATTCCAATTAGGAATTCTTTAGGCCCCTTAGGAACAGGCTTTCCAATTTATCATTTCGATTTATTTTCCTATTTAATAACCCATAATCAGATCTTGGTAACTAACTATTTGCAACTGGACAATTTAAAAAATATTTTTCAAATACTTCAATATTATTTACTGGATGAAAATGGTCAAATTTATAATCCCTATTCATGTAGTAACATCATTTTAAATCCATTCAATTTGAATTGGTATTTTCTCCATTACAATTATTGTGAAGAGACATATACAATCGTTAATCTTGGGCAGTTTCTTTGTCAAAATGTATGTATAGCAAAAAAAGGACCGCATTTAAAATCAGGTCAAGTTCTAATTATTCAAGTTGACTCTGTGGTAATACGATCAGCTAAGCCTTATTTGGCCACTCCAGGAGCAACTGTTCATGGACATTATGGGGAAAT